AGCTGGTAGAGCAGAGGACTGAAAATCCTCGTGTCACCAGTTCAAATCTGGTTCCCGGCACATGCTTAATTTGTATGAGGTTTTTTTATAAATGAATTGATATGAAGCGAGATACATATTAATTTCGAATCTGGGTCATACTAGATACTTTATATCTATCTTGGCGAGATATATCCCATCTATAAAATAGATAGGTAGGGTTTCGTAAATGAAATTTTAAATTAAATAAAGTATCTAAGATCAAATTCTATATTTCTCTTTTTTTTTTTCAAAAAAAAAATGTGAATCATTCATACATATTTGAATTTGAAGGGTTAAATTGGTTGCGTGAAAGAACAAAAAGTCGAACCTGAAATAAATAAGATTCGGTTCAGATACAAATAAATCCCATTCTATACTCTTTCATTTCTTTGTATTTTCGTTCCTATTCGATTTCCGAATTCGTCTCGACATTACTTTCTAGAACTAGAACCAGTCTAAGCAATAGGCGCAGTACAAGGTTCATGATGCAGAAGTCCTTTGATTCAATTCATCCTATTGATTCGGCTCATACGAAATAAGTATCTTTGTAATTTGTAAGAAGTAAGAATCCCAATGAATCCCCAACTCTGCCCTTTTTTAGCCTATCCACAATTCCCTAATACAACCACAATTCCCTAATACAAAAAAAAAAGAGACTTCAACTATTCTGGTTAATGTTAATCTAGAACAGAAAGTCCAATCTTTGGATCTCTGAAATTGTATAAGTGGAAATTACCTTTTTATCATTCAATGAGCATCTTGTATTTCATAAAAATTGGGGGCAATATAATCCTTACGCAAGGGCCATCCTATCCAACTTTCGGGCGGCATTAAGATACGCTTCAAGCGCGGATGACTAGCATAAGAGATTCACAACATATCATAGGATTCTCGTTCTTGAAAATCCACGCTTTTCCAAACCCAGAAAGCGGACGGAATTCTAGGATTCCTCCTTGAGGCAAATACTTTTATGCATACTTCTTCCGGTTGATCCACACCGTACTCTATTCTGGTAAGATGATACACACTAGCTAACAGCCCGCTAGGTGCTACATCATAGGCACATTGGGAGCGTAAATAATTGTAACCATATACATATAAACTGACAGCAACGGAATGCCAACCCTCGGACTTTATTTGTAAAGTCTCTATTCCTTGATAATCAAGGCCTAAAGATCTATGAATTATCCCGTGCTTGACTAGCCAAGCAGACAACCTACTCTGCATCTTTTTTATCTCCCATATTTTTATTTAGAATATTTTACATTCTCGATCAAATTATGAAGGTTGACTCGTTACTTGCGCTCCCTTTCGCCATGCATAAACCAAACCAATAATTAAGATAAGCACGAAAATGAAAGCTTCTATAAATACAGATACGCCCAATACATCGAAACTCATTGCCCAGGGATAAAGAAAAATCGTTTCAACATCAAAAACAACAAAAACTATAGCCAAACAGATAATAACGGATTCTAAATTGTAACCAAGCGTCGCCCATTGGTTCTATACCCGATTCATAAATTCATAACTAGAAAGTTTCTACGGCCCTTTCCTAATCGGGGCTAAAATCCCGAAATTTAAAAATGCCAAAATAGGAATAAGACTTGATATTATTAGAAATGCCCCAAAAAGAGATCATATTCGTAAAGCAAAAACATAGACGCACTCCTATGAATATGAGGGTGGAAAATATATGGAATTGGTCAATTCGAGGTAAAATTGTAAAGTCACCCATAATTGTTTAGTGAAAACAAGAATTCATTTTGGCGAAACCATCTAGTTTCCTTTGATTATTGGGGGGCATATCTCATTTCGAGTTTTATCAACTGACTTCACGAGGATCCTGTTTTTGGTCTACTTATTAATTTTTTGCGTTCGATTTTATTTCATTTCTTTAGTTAGTATAACTATATAGGTTACGCTTAGACAAATTATCTTGTCTTCGACCAGGATTCTTGCTAAAGAAAGCGACTTCTAAAAAAAAATTATTATTTTAAATATTTTTTAGAAAAATTCGATTTTATATATTTAGGTTTTTATAGGAATAGGGTTGTGGGGTCTTTTTGTTGTTTTTTAATTAGTAATTTTAGAATAGAACAAATCAAATATTGAAATAGAAGAGAACGGATAAGTAGTTCCGTCTCAGGATTTCGAATATCTTAATCTTAGTGTTGGTATATTCCGTTTATTAAAATCTGGGTGGGGTTTTCTCTTGATTGAATACAGAAAAAGAGGACCGCCCCCCCAGAACAAGCTTATTTTACATTCTTGACAATGAAACTTACAAAAGAGATTCGTTTTTCACCAAACCTGTGTCATGATTTTTACTTCTTAAATTCATTAAAGACAAGGAGTATCACTAACTTAATCCCTTGGTTGTGGACACGGAATTTCCCTCCGAAGATTAATGACCGAAGGTTGGATAAGGAGGGGTTCGATCTCTTGAAATAAGTTTTTCTTTCCGTTTTTGGTTCTG